ATTTGATTCTAAATTAAGAGCAATACCTATAGTACCCTCATCGAATTCTACTAATTCACCTGCCATTACTTCATCAAGACCATAAACACGAGCGATGCCATCGCCCACTTGAAGTACGGTACCGGTATTTACAATCGTTACTTCTCTATTATATTGCTCAATACGTTCACGGATAATATTACTAATTTCGTCGGCTCTAATGGTTACCATGAGTATTGTCCTGATTCTTTTTTGAAAGAAAAAAAAATAATGCCTATCATAATCGTAAGGAAAGGACTAATCAGTTATTTCTTTCATCGTACCAAACATCCCAATATTTGCATTAATAGTACGTAAATGTAACTCGTTACTCAAACAACTATTAAGGGTTCCTATAGCTCCTTGTAAAGCTTGTTGGAAAACCCGTTCGCGGACTTGATTAATTGTTCTTTGTTGCTCAAAAAGAATGGTTTCATTTTTGTAATTTTCTAATTGTTTCAAAGTCTTATAAGTTGAATTAATCAAATTTAATTTTTCTCGTTCGATTTCAGAGTATCCATTCACGCGAAACTGATCCGCTTCCGTTTCTACTTTACGCAAGCGAGCCCGGGCATTTTCTAATTGTTGAATAGCTCCTTCACGCAGTTCTTCTGAATTTCTAATAGTATTTAATATCCTCTGCTTTCGATTATCTAATAAATCATTTAATGAAAGTAGATTATCTTTCCATTCATTAAAAAAAAAAAAAGTTCTATGATCCCTTCCCGAACCAAATATGAATCTTTCGATTCATTTGGCTCTCATGCTCATTTATTCCAATCATTTATCAATTATTTATGAGACTTCCATTCCCATCTTTTTCATGCAATGAGCCTACCCTCTCCCGAGTTTTTTTATTCAATTCATATTCAATATATATTTATATCGAAAAAGATCACCAATCCAAGATAAAAATATTCGGAGGATTCTTCTGACCAATGAAAAATCAATAATTGTCAGCAAAGTTGTTTTTTTTTTTCTTGAAATCCAAAGAATTCTTATTACTTTATACGTAGGTTATCAATTCTGCATTATAAAAAAAGACTCAAAAAATTTTATCGACATGAGTGTTTTATATCGAAAAAAGTCTACCAATTCTTTTTGAAATTTTTATTCAGTTTTTTATTAGACTACATTTTTTAATTTTTTAATAGTAGAAAGAGTACCATGTTGCATCTGAACTTCAAACGGTTTAGCTTTAACCATGTTAATTAATTGTCCCAATTTTTGGTTGATAGAGAATCAAAGTAAAGCGGACTTACCAAAGAATAACGAAATGCTATGGTTCTAAAATATGATTTTTTTTATTCATAAGTAATTCGCGGGATTATGCACTTTTTCCTAGTTATAGTGCCACTGGGTGAATCCAGCCTATTCTTGAAATGAACAACTCACACACACTCCCTTTCCAAAAAAGATCAATACACCGAAAACTACACTTAGATTTATTGGATTTGTTGCTAAAATATCGGTATTAAATCCGAAACTCCCGGCGGATGGCCAGTGACCCAAGTAAACGAAAGAATCGGTTAAATTTTTCATATAATCTCCTCTTCTAGCTAAACTATAAAAAAAAGAACTCTGTCCTTTTTTTTTATTCTTTTTATTTTCAATAAAAAGAAATTTTAATTTAATAATTTAATTTACCTCTTTGGATATTTGTAAACAGAATCAAAAACCTATTCTATTTACAAACGTATTTTCCAAAATTTTTAATTTTCAATAATAATAATGAGACTTATTAGAATTAAGCTAGAATTTGAGACCAAGTTTTATGTCAAGTTCAAAAAACCTAAACTTCCTTTTTTTCGCAACACTCCTTAAAAAAAGTTTCTATTAAACTAAAAGAATAAGGGGAAGGAAGAAAGCGAATCGATGTGCTAATTCCCCATCCTCAAATTAGTCCTTCCCAAGGATTGTTGTCTCAATGAATAATTGTAGGAGTTAAATCTTGATAGAATTAAAAAACTACAAAAAAAAATCCCGAATTTTATGATTTCTGGGATTAAACAAAAGGATTCGCAAATAAAAGCGCTAATGCTACAACCAGGCCATAAATTGTTAAAGCTTCCATAAAAGCCAAACTAAGCAATAAAGTACCTCGGATTTTTCCTTCTGCCTCAGGTTGTCTCGCGATACCTTCGACAGCTTGACCCGCAGCTGTACCTTGACCAACTCCAGGTCCAATAGAAGCAAGCCCAACAGCCAACCCAGCAGCAATAACCGAAGCAGCAGAAACCAGTGGATTCATGATAAGTTCCTCACACCAAAATAAAGAAATAGTTAATGATACAATCATCAAATGACTTAGGACGTAATTCTAATTAAGTAATCGCTAAGATTCATCAAGCCAAAATAACCAAAAACTAGAATTGAAATAATATAATAAAATGAGTGAATCATAAGAATTACTTTAATAGTAGTTCCTATTCACGGGATTTTTAAAAATCCCTAATATAGATATACGACTTTTTTATGCCAT